CCACGCTTTCGTTCCCTCGAATCAAAATTCAATCAAGTAAAGCCTTACTTAAAATTAAAACTTCCAAAATTAATTAGTTTATTTGTGACGAACAAGTAGTTATTTAGTTTATAGGAATCAAAGTAAAAATTGGAAGAATGGATTTTTCTTTGGTAAAAATTGTAGAAAGAATCATGCGGAGAAATTTTTTTTACCGATATTCCTGGTTAGTAATTAGGAAACCCCTATCAAACAAAATAAAAAGGCGAATTATTTCTTCCGCAAAATTTGGCAAGGGGAATAAAATCAATTTAATGCTCCCCTTCTTACATTACATGTGTATAGATAATTCAACTATAGCAAATAGCGGCATAGAATCTTACATCTTTCTACATCTCTAGAGGATCTCTAGTTTTACTAAGAATCCCTGTTGTTGGATTGGATTATAACGAACTTTTTGGGAATTTGTAAGAAAATCTTTATTCAATTTTATTAAAAAAAAAAAATGATAAGACAAGATAATAAATAAAATAATACAAGAGTCTATTATGATACATATATTTCATGTCGAAAGATGAGTAAATGAAATTCGACATTCCTCATTCCTTTTCTATATATACTCACGTAGATATTACTTAGTATAATTATATATGAATTAGTATAATTATAAGATACCTTTTATAACAATCAATAAATAACAGGTAAAAATATTAATATAACAATTAATATAACAATAAATAACAGGTACAAATATTAAGTCGAGGTATCCATTCTATGACAACTCTCACCACCTTACCCTCTATTTTTGTGCCTTTAGTGGGCCTAGTATTTCCGGCAATTGCAATGGCTTCTTTATCTCTTCATGTTCAAAAAAACAAGATTTTTTAAATATGCTAGTGCCATCTATTTTTTTTTTCAAAACTTAGACTTTGACGATAACACAGCTATCTATTTAGTAGACTAGAGTCTAACATGTGGCTTACTCCAAACATAAGCGATTATACATGCGGAAACATGATATCGGAGGAAATGAATTAGAAGTATTTGAAAATAGAAAATATATAACAGATCAGGCGACGAATGTTTGAGATGTAAAGTCAATCTATCTATATGGATGTAGGTATCTATAGGGAATCATATAAAGGTGATGTTATTATTTTAGATCTAAGTAATTCGATGAATTACTCCTAAAGTAAAGGTTCACATCAAAATAGTGCTAGTTGATTAGAGTTACTTCGGAAACAAAAAAAGGTAAAATATATTTTTGTTATTCTATCAATTCCAATAAAATGCAACGAGATCTAGTATGAGTTGGCGATCAGAACGTATATGGATAGAATTTATAAGAGGATCTCGCAAAATCAGCAATTTCTGCTGGGCCTTTATCCTTTTTTTAGGTTCATTAGGGTTTTTATTGGTTGGAACTTCCAGTTATCTTGGTAGGGATTTGATATCTTTATTTCCGTCTCAGCAAATAATTTTTTTTCCACAGGGGATCGTGATGTCTTTCTATGGGATCGCAGGTCTCTTTATTAGCTCCTATTTGTGGTGCACAATTTTGTGGAATGTAGGTAGCGGTTATGATCGATTCGATAGAAAAGAAGGAATAGTGTGTATTTTTCGGTGGGGGTTTCCTGGAAAAAATCGTCGAATCTTCCTCCGATTTCTTATGAAAGACATTCAGTCCATCAGAATAGAAGTTAAAGAGGGTATTTATGCACGTCGTGTCCTTTATATGGAAATCAGAGGCCAAGGGGCCATTCCCTTGACTCGTACCGATCTGAATCTGACCCCACGAGAAATTGAGCAAAAGGCTGCCGAATTGGCCTATTTCTTGCGTGTACCAATTGAAGTTTTTTGAAAAATAAAGTTCAGAATGAATGCTTTCTTAGTTCGTAGCAAGAGGGATCAAACTGAAATTAAAGAATAGTCTTTTTTATAGACCATAGTAATAGTATAACTTAACTGGAATTTCTTCAGAATGCTAATTTGAGCCAAAGCAGACGTATATGGAACAGCCAGAAAACTGTCTTTGTCCGAAATTTTTATGCGTATGTAAATAAACTCCACAGTAACAAAAGTGGATTCTTTTTATTTTCTTTCTGTATTATTTCGAAATTAAAGAATTAACTAATGAATCACAAATCAAAAACGAAAAAACAGGGAATGGATTCATAATAGTATCCATATGACTTGTAATAGAACTTATGTTTGATATAAATATTAGTAGTGTATAGAGTTAACGAATGAAGTGAGTTCATTAAAAAATCAAAGACGAAAAAATGGCAAAAAAGAAAGCATTCATTCCCCTTCTATATCTTGCATCTATAGTATTTTTGCCCTGGTGGATCTCTCTTTCATTTAAAAAAAGCCTAGAATCTTGGGTTACTAGTTGGTGGAATACTGGTGAATCCGAAATTTTTTTGAATGATATTCAAGAAAAGAGTATTATAAAAAAAGTTATAGAATTAGAGGAACTCTTTCTCTTGAACGAAATGCTAAAGGAATACCCAGAAACACA